GATAAGATGCCTGAATAAAAGGGCTATTTTGATAGAATAGATCATGTAAAAATTTACTCTTATTATATAAATATGGGATTAAACCATAACCTTAAAGATCAAAACTTTATATGCAACATACAATATTTATATAGTAAGGTAAGCTAAAGTTAAGCTAATAGGTTCATACCCTATATATAGAAGTTATTCTTCTCCTTCCTAATAATAAAAACTAAAGTTCTATTTATTAGCATAATAGTTATTGGAACACTAATAGTTATTAACTCAACCAGTTGGATAGGAATATGAACCGGGCTAGAAATAAACATAATATCAATTATTCCTCTCCTAAAAGATAAAACCAAAAAAACATCAGAAGCATGTATAATTTATTTTTTAACTCAAAGAGTTAGCAGCTCAATTTTTTTGGTTTCATGCTTAATAAGAACTACTAACTTAATTAAAATAAATTCATTCTATAATTTAATAATTGTTAGTATACTTATCAAATTGGGTGCAGCTCCATTCCATGCCTGATTCCCTGAAGTGATATCAAAAATCAGATGGACAAACTGCATATTAATAATAACATGACAAAAAATTGCACCCATTAGTGTAATCAGCAGAATTTGAAATATAAAAATTATAAATTTAACCGTAATAGCATCAGTTATTATAGGAGCATTAGGAGGTATTAACCAAGCATCATTAAAAAAAATTATAGCCTATTCATCAATTCACCACTTAGGATGAATATTAGCCGTAGTAAACATTCAAAATAACTGAATAGAATACTTAACAATTTATAGAATTATTTCAATTATATTAATTTTTATATTTATAAGATATAATATATTATATCTCAATCAAATTAACGCCATTAACCTTTCGCCAATAGAAAAAATTACATTAACAACAAGAATAATAAGATTAGGAGGACTTCCCCCATTCATCGGATTTCTTCCTAAATGAATTGTATTACAAACATTAATTCAACAAAAAATAATTATAATTCCCTTAATTATAATTATATGCAGCCTCATTAGCCTATTTTATTATTTACGAACTATATCATTTACCATAATAATAAAATCCACTACAAACAAATGAATTAACATTAAATCCAAAAAAACTTTAATTAATACAATAATAATCATTAATATAAGCCTACCCATAAGATTAATTATAAGATTCAATTAAAGCTTTAAGTTATATAAACTATTAGCCTTCAAAGTTAAAAATACATTATATGTAAGCTTTAAGGATACACCTTACTTTAGAATTGCACTCTAATATCATATATTGACTATAAAACCATTAATGATAAAGGGTTAATTAACCATAAATAAATTTACAATTTATTACCTAAAAATTTCAGCCACTTTATCCATAATTTGAATAAATGATTATTTTCAACCAATCATAAGGACATCGGGACCTTATATTTTATATTTGGAATATGAGCTGGAATAGTAGGAACCGCTATAAGATGAATCATCCGAATTGAACTTGGTCAACCGGGTAGATTTATTGGAGATGACCAAATTTATAACGTTATTGTAACAGCCCATGCATTTATTATAATTTTTTTTATAGTTATACCAATTATAATTGGAGGGTTTGGCAACTGATTAGTGCCATTAATAATTGGGGCACCTGATATAGCATTCCCACGAATAAATAATATAAGATTTTGATTATTACCGCCATCAATTTCCCTTTTAATAATAAGAAGAATAGTAGAAATAGGAGCAGGAACCGGGTGAACTGTTTACCCTCCCCTATCAAGAAATTTATCCCACAGAGGAGCTTCTGTAGATTTAGCCATTTTTTCACTACATTTAGCAGGAGTGTCATCCATTTTAGGGGCAGTAAATTTCATTTCAACGATTATTAACATACGACCTACAGGAATAACTCCTGAACGTATACCTTTATTTGTCTGATCAGTAGGAATCACCGCCCTCCTCCTCCTCCTGTCCCTACCAGTCCTAGCAGGAGCAATTACTATATTACTTACTGACCGTAATTTTAATACATCATTCTTTGATCCCTCAGGAGGTGGAGACCCTATCCTGTATCAACACTTATTCTGATTTTTCGGGCATCCAGAAGTTTATATTTTAATTTTACCAGGATTCGGCCTAATCTCCCATATTATCAGACAAGAAAGAGGAAAAACCGAAGCATTTGGATCATTAGGAATAATCTACGCAATAATAACAATTGGATTACTTGGATTTATTGTATGAGCTCACCATATATTTACAGTCGGAATAGATGTAGATACACGAGCGTACTTCACTTCTGCCACAATAATTATTGCTGTCCCAACAGGAATTAAAATCTTCAGATGGCTAGCAACTTTCCATGGTTCGAAATTAAATTATTCCCCTTCAGCCTTATGGGCATTAGGGTTTGTATTCCTGTTCACAGTTGGAGGACTAACAGGAGTAATCTTGGCAAACTCATCAATCGATATTATTTTGCATGATACCTATTATGTAGTGGCCCACTTCCATTATGTTTTATCAATAGGGGCAGTATTTGCTATTATAGGGGGATTCATCCAATGATATCCACTATTTACAGGAATAACTATAAACCCAACATGATTAAAAATCCAATTTTTTACTATATTCTTAGGAGTTAATATAACATTCTTTCCACAACACTTTTTAGGACTAAGAGGAATACCTCGACGATATTCAGATTACCCTGATAGATATACAAGATGAAATATTATTTCATCCATTGGATCAACTATTTCCCTATTAAGAATCATTATGTTCTTAACAATCGTATGAGAAAGAATATCTTCAAAACGAATAACAATATTTACAGAAAACATAACTTCAAATATTGAATGAATACAAAAAACACCCCCAGCTGAGCATTCATATAATGAAATACCTATTCTAAATTGATAAATTCTAATATGGCAGAAACTATAATGCAATGAATTTAAGATTCATATATAAAGATTACTATCTTTTATTAGAAATAGCCTTATGAGGAAATTTTTCAATACAAGATGCTAATTCTTCCCTAATAGAACAAATAATCTTTTTCCATGACTCAACAATAATAATTTTAATCATAATTACAATCATAGTAGCGTATATTATAGTTTCATTAACAAAAAATAAATTAATTAATCGATACCTAATAGAAGGACAAGCTATCGAAATCTTATGAACTACTCTACCAGCCATTACTCTAATTTTTATTGCCCTGCCATCATTACGACTACTATACATAATCGATGAAATTAATAACCCAACTATAACATTAAAAGTTATTGGGCATCAATGATACTGGACATATGAATATTCAGATTTTAAGAATATTGAATTTGATTCATACATAAAACCTTCAAATTCAATTGAAGCAAATGAATTCCGACTTTTAGACGTTGATAACCGAACTGTAGTCCCTATAAATTCACAAATTCGTATTTTAGTAACCGCTGCTGACGTTTTACATTCATGAACAATACCATCCCTAGGAATTAAAATTGACGCTATCCCAGGACGATTAAACCAAGGATCAATATACATTAATCGACCAGGATTAATGTACGGGCAATGCTCTGAAATTTGCGGAGCAAATCATTCATTTATGCCTATTGTAGTAGAAAGAGTTAACATTAAAAAATTCATTAAATGAATAATATCATTATCATTAAGTGGCTGAAAACTTTTAAGCATTGGTCTCTTAAACCAAAATATAGTAATTTAAAACTACTCTTAATGGCCGAAAATTTAGTTTAAATAAAACATTAACTTGTCAAGTTAAAGATATTAACAATTTAATAATTATCATATACCTCAAATATCTCCTATAATGTGAGAATACCTTTATATTTACTTCCTGTCCTTGCTTATAATTGTAATTATTATTAACTACCACACCCCAAGAAATTCTTTATCTAAAATAAAATCAAAAACAGAAAAGACAACAGAAGTAACCTGAAAATGATAACAAACTTATTCAGAACATTTGACCCTGCAACAACCACAAGAATATCAATAAATTGATCTAGAGCAATATTAAGACTAATTATTGCACCAATATTATATTGAACTTTACCTAACCGATCTCAAATAATAATAAGTTTAATTAGAAAAAAATTGCATGAAGAATTCAAACTACTCCTAGGAAAGAATTCCAAAGGAATAACCTTAATGATAATGAGACTACTCCTATTCATTATATTAAATAACTTAATAGGATTATTACCCTACGTATTTACTAGATCAAGTCATCTAAATATATCTATAACAATAGCTATTCCTTTTTGATTAGGAATTATAATTTATGGATGAATTAATCATACAAATCACATATTTGCTCACCTAGTACCTTCTGGTACACCCATAATACTCATGCCTTTTATAGTTTTGATCGAAACTATTAGAAATCTTATACGACCAGGTAGACTTGCTGTACGATTAACGGCAAACATAATTGCCGGTCACCTTCTAATAAGATTATTAGGTAACAGAGCTATTGATAATATAAATTTACTTCCTATCATAATTGCAGTCCAAATAGTATTAATAACATTTGAGATAGCTGTAGCTGTTATTCAAGGTTATGTATTCTCTGTTTTAAGTACACTATATTCTAGAGAAGTAAGTTATGAAAATATGTCATAATCACCCCTTCCATCTCGTAGATTACAGCCCATGACCTTTAACCGGTTCAATTGGAGCTATAACAATAACAACAGGAATAGTTTTATGATTCCATAAAAATGAAACTTTATTATTATGAATAGGGATTGCTATTTTATTAATAACTATATTCCAATGATGGCGAGACATTGTACGAGAAGCAACATTTCAGGGTAAACATAGTATTAATGTAATTAATGGATTAAAAATTGGAATAATCCTATTTATTATTTCTGAAGTATTCTTCTTCGTTTCATTCTTCTGAGGATTTTTCCACAGAAGACTATCTCCTACAGTAGAAGTAGGAATAACGTGACCACCTACAGGTATCACAGTTTTTGATCCTATAAAAATCCCTTTACTAAATACAATAATCCTATTATGCTCAGGAATCTCAGTAACATGGGCTCATCATAGATTAATAGAAAATAACTTTTCATTAACAAAAATTAGATTAATAATTACAGTAATTTTAGGCATTTATTTCACCTGCTTACAAGCACTAGAATACATAGAAGCCAGATTCTGCATCAGAGATTCTGTCTATGGATCCTCCTTTTTTATAGCTACAGGGTTCCATGGTCTCCATGTTATCATTGGAACTTTATTTTTATTTGTATGTTTAATCCGACATACCAAAATACATTTTTCAATAAATCACCATATAGGATTTGAAGCAGCAGCATGATACTGACACTTTGTTGATGTAGTATGACTTTTCCTTTACATTTCAATTTACTGGTGAGGTAGTTATCTATTTAGTATAATTAATATATTTGACTTCCAATCAAAAGATCTCCTTCAAGAATAGATAATAATTCCCCTAATATTATCAATATTCATAAGAATTAGAATTAGATTAGCACTAATTCTTTTATCTACACTGATTTCAAAGAAATCAAACATAGATCGAGAAAAAATATCCCCTTTTGAATGTGGATTTGAACCCATAAAATCTGCTCGAGTACCCTTATCTATCCAATTCTTTCTATTAGCAGTTTTATTCTTAATCTTTGATGTAGAAATTGCTATTATTTTGCCCGTAATCATTAATATAAAATGATCAATAACAAGAACATGAATCATTTCAGTAACAACATTTATTGTCACCCTAATTTTAGGACTATACCACGAATGAAAAAATGGAATACTAGAATGAGCAAAATAGGGAAGTAGTTAAGTAACTAACATTTAAATTGCAATTAAAAAACACCAAATAAGGTCTTCCTTGAAGATATTGAAGTAATAATATACATTTAGTTTCGACCTAAAAATAAGACAACATGTCTCTTATCTACTTAATTGAAGCCAAAGTAAGAGGCTATTCATTGTTAATGAATAAAATGGTTGCCCTAACCCAATTAAAGGAGAATGAGGATCTAAAAGAAGCTGCTAACTATCTTTTAAGGTGGTTAAAATCCATCTGTCTCCTAATTAAATCAGTGTAGTTTAAATAATAAACACCTTATTTTCAATAAGGAAATAAGACCTGTCTCTTCACAGATACCTAAGGAGTCTCACTCATAATAATATCTTCAATATTAAGCTTTCAATTTAAGCTACTTAAGTTACATTTGATTTAAAAAGAAGAAAAATAAAGTCCAAAAAAAGAACGCTATTAAATTTAACTTAACATTTCTAAAATGAAATAAACTCAACCGTTCCCCTAAGTATGTAAAAAATAATAGAGGAGATTTTGAAATGATATACTCACATCAACCCCCATCTAAAGAAAGAGTATATTTATGAGATAAACTTAGGAATGATATAGATATGGGATTAAAAAAAGTAGGTATAAACCACATTGAACCTAAAAAGTTAAATAATAAAGGATAAAAAATTCCCACCCTTATATCAAATAGTCATATTAAAGATAACTCATAACCAAGCCAGGACCCCAGTAAAACAACAATTACAGGCATTAATTTACATTCAAGAGGCAAAATTATTAAATTAGTATAAGGTAAAAATAACCAATTAAATACTCTACCAAAAAAGATAGAGAAAAAAGTTAACAAAACCATTGATAAAGATATTCAAGGGTCTTCAAAAAAAGATTCACAAGGGGATAAACCATTATAACTCCCTACACAATAATAAATTAAACGAAAACTGTAAGAAGCAGTTAACCCCACAGATAAAAAAAATATTAAATAAATAAATAAATTAAACCCCTCAAAAGTTGAATAATCTAATACTAAATCTTTTCTGTAAAACCCAGACAAAAATGGAAATCCACATAAAGAAAAATTCGAGATGCAAAAACAAGAACAAGTAAAAGGTAAGTGACCCGACAAAAAACCTATATGACGAATATCCTGAGAACCATTTATAGAATGAATAATTAAACCAGCACACAAAAACAATAAAGCTTTAAAAAATGCATGAGATAATAAATGAAAATAAGCCATGTGAATCTCGCCTAAAAACAAAATTCTTATTATTAAACCAAGTTGACTCAAAGTAGACAAAGCAATAATTTTTTTTAAGTCATATTCAAAATTCGCACCCAGCCCCGCCATAAATATAGTTAAACAAGAAATAAATAGTAAGATGGACAAATCAAACCTTTCCAATAATCTATTGAAACGAATAAGCAAATAAACCCCTGCAGTAACCAAAGTAGAAGAATGAACAAGAGCTGAAACAGGAGTAGGGGCTGCTATAGCAGCAGGAAGTCAAGAAGAAAATGGAATTTGGGCACTTTTAGTAAAAGAAGCTAAAACAATGAAAATAAATAATCAATGCAAAAAGACATCTTCATAAATGAAAGAAAAATAATAATTAAATCCCCCACAATTAAATAACCAAGCAATACAAACCAAAATGGCAACATCCCCAATTCGATTAATTAAAACAGTTACTATACCAGCATTATAAGACTTATAGTTTTGAAAATAAATAACTAAACAATAAGAAACTAAACCTAAACCATCCCAGCCAAGTAAAATACTTACTAAATTAGGTCTAACAATCAAAAACATTATAGAAATAATAAATAGAACAACCAACATAAGAAATCGGATTATAAAAATATCCAAAGATATATAAGAACTTCTATAAAAAACAACTATAGATGAAATAATTAAAACTCTCCCTATAAAAATAAAAGATATATAATCTAAATATAACGTAAATGTAAACATTACAGAATTTAAAGAGTAGAATTCCCAATCTAAAAATAAAGAATAATTATCCAAAACAAAACATAACCCTCAAAAATTAAATAATAAACCAAAAGTCAACAAACTCGCCCCTCAAAATTTATAGCTGCAAATCTTAAAAATGGGTCTAGAATAACTGCAATTACACCTGTAGCACCACAAACCACTATTCTATGATTAAACTATCTATACCCTAATTTAAACAAATAAAGAAAAAGTTTCAAAATTTAATACTATTAAATTTAAAGGGATTAAATGAAAAATTAATAATATGTACTCACGTAAAAATACAGGAATAGTAAAAGTTATAGAAAAATTACATAAACCATGATTAATAATAGAATATAAATAAACACTGTAACAACAAGCAAAAAAAGATCTTAATATCAAAGGAAAAAATAACCCATAACATCAAGAGATTAATCTATTAATAATAATAATTTCCCCCATAAGATTTAAAGTAGGGGGAGCAGCTATATTAGCTGAACAAGCCAAAAATCAAAAAAATGATAAGTTAGGTATTAATCTTAACATCCCCTTATTAATAAATAATCTACGTCTATGAGTCCGCTCATATAAAATATTAGCTAAACAGAAAAGACAGGAAGAACAAAAGGCATGACCGATCATTAAAACATAAGAACCTATAAACCCATAAAAATTTAATGATATAATACCACATATAACTAACCCTATATGAGCAACAGAAGAATAAGCAATCAACGACTTAATATCTACCTGAAATAAACATTGAAGCCCAACAGTAACTGAGGAAAATAAACCAATTACTAAAAATATCCAAGAATTGCTAGAAAAGTAAAAAGGATTTAATATAAAAATACGATATAGCCCGTAACCACCTAATTTAAGAAGAACTGCAGCTAAAATTACTGAACCTGAAATAGGAGCCTCAACATGGGCCCTAGGTAGTCAAAAATGAAAAAAGAATATAGGCATCTTAACTAAAAAAGCTAAAATTAAAGCAACTATCAAGTAAGAGTTTAACTCTACACTGATAAAATAAAAATTAAAAGTAAAAGCAAATGAAAATAAATAAAACAAAGAAATTAACAAAGGAAGTGAGGCCGTTAATGTATAGAAAAGTAAATAGTAACCAGCAGATAAACGCTCAGGTTGATACCCTCAACCAAAAATTAAAAACAATACAGGAACAATTGATATCTCAAAAAATAAGTAAAATAAAAAAAGGTTGTCCAAACTAAAAGTAACAATTAATACTAGAAATAAAAATCATAAAATAAATATAAATTCACCAACTATTTCACCCTCCTTATAAATTTTATAACTTGCAAGTAATATTAAAAATAAAACCCACCCTCTTAAAGAAATTAAGCTATATGAAGCTAAATCTACAATAAAAACCCCTCCACATTTAATATTAAAAACTCTACAATTAACAGTAAAAATATAAAAAAAGCTAAAAATTATAAAGGAATATATAAATAATCAATAATTACACAAAAGGGGGGTCAAAAATGACACAAATAAAATATACTTTATCATGACAAAACAGAAATTCTAGATAAATAATCATTACCCGAATGACGGACAAAATTTACTAAGATTGATAGACCTAATGCCCCCTCACAAACAGAAAAAATTAAGAATAAAACAGAAAAATATAATTCATAACCAAAAATATATAAATAAGTAAATAATAATAAATAAATAGATAAAATTAAAAACTCTAAACTTAATAGAGCTAAAAGCAAGTGTTTATGACTTATACAAAAAGCAACAACAGAAAAAATTAAAGACACAGAAATTAAATCAAAAATTCATAAAATAAGTTTTAATAGTTTAAATTTAAAATTATGATCTTGTAAATCATAGATAAGAAAATCTTTTAAAACTTCAGTAAAAAGTAAAACTCTTCATTAATCCCCAAAATTAACATTTTAAATAAACTACTTACTGTTATAATTAATATATTAATATCAATGATACTAACACTGTCAATTATTATAATCATAATAAAACACCCTTTAAGAATAGGATTACTATTAATTACCCAAACAATTTTAGTGGGATTAATCAGAGGAATGATAATTTCATCTTTTATAATATCATATATCCTCATTGTAATTATAATTAGAGGAGCCCTAGTCTTATTCATTTATATAGCCAGAATCGCTTCAAATGAAAAATTCAAAATTTCTGTAAAAGTACCAATAATAGCTGGTACTAGCATTTTATTTATATGACTAGATAAAAAACTATTCATGAATAAATCCCAAATAATTGAAATTAAATCATTTATGAAAATATTTAATTACCCTTTAATGCCTATCTTAATTATTATGATTATATATCTATTTTTTACAATAATTGTTGTATCAAGAAACGCCAACATCAATGAAGGACCTCTACGAATAAAAAATTATGAATAAACCAATACGAAAAAACCACCCCATTATTAAAATTATCAATAAATCATTAATCGACTTACCCTCCCCCTCATCAATCAGAGGATGATGAAACTTTGGATCACTCCTCGGAATATGTTTATTAATTCAAATACTAAGAGGTGTATTTCTGGCTATGCACTACACCGCAAACATTGAAATAGCATTTAATAGAGTTATTCATATTTGCCGAGATGTGAACAATGGATGAATTATCCGAAATACCCACGCAAATGGAGCTTCTCTTTTCTTTATTTGCCTATATCTACATATCGGACGAGGATTATACTATGGATCTTATAAAATAAGAACTACATGAACAGTTGGAGTAATCCTGCTACTTATAGTTATAGCAACAGCATTTTTAGGATATGTTCTCCCATGAGGTCAAATATCATTATGAGGAGCAACCGTAATTACTAATTTATTATCATCAATTCCATATTTAGGAGATACATTAGTAAAATGATTATGAGGAGGATTCTCAGTAGAGAATGCCACATTAACACGATTTTTCACTCTTCATTTTATGTTACCCTTCATTATTACAGCTATAGTAATAATCCATCTATTATTCCTTCACCAAACAGGAAGTAATAACCCTATGGGATTAAATAGAAATTATGACAAAAGACCCTTTCACCCCTACTTTTCACTAAAAGATTTAATAGGGGCTTCTATTACAATAACAGCATTTTTAACATTAATTATATTGAACCCACAAATATTAAGTGACCCAGAAAACTTCATCCCCGCTAACCCACTAGTAACCCCTGTCCATATCCAACCAGAATGATACTTCTTATTTGCATATGCAATTCTTCGATCTATCCCTAACAAGTTAGGTGGAGTTATTGCAATAATTTTATCTATTACTATTATTTTACTACCCATAATTATTAATAAAAGAAAATTCCAGGGAAACAAATTCTACCCAATTAATAAATTATTATTTTGAACAATAGTAAGAAACATTCTCCTATTAACATGAATTGGAGCTCAACCAGCAGAAGGAGTCTATATTATTATAGGACAACTATTAACAACTTCATACTTTATATATTTCCTAATTAACCCCATAATCATAAAAACTTGAGATAAAAGATATTAGTTAATAAGTCTAGGGGACATTATACCTTGAAAGTATAAAAGGAAAGTTTAAACCTTTCATTAACTTCCACTTAATTAAATGGGATTATCTAATAATTATAGAAATAAACCCAAAAAAAATCATAAAATAATTTAAAGATAAAGGTAAAAATAATTTTCAAGTTAAAGATATTAATTTATCATACCGAAAACGAGGTAGAACTCCACGTACTCAAATAAATCAAAAAATAACCATCCCTACCTTTAAATAAAAAAAGATTGATCAAACGTCCCCTCCTAGAAACATCAATACAGTAATTAATCTCATAAAAATAATATTTATGTATTCGGAAAGAAAAATAAAAGCAAACCCACCACTTCTATATTCCACATTAAATCCTCTAACTAATTCTCTCTCACCTTCAGCAAAATCAAAAGGGGGTCGATTAGTCTCAGCTAAACAAGAAGTTAATCAACAAAAAAATAAAACAAGAGATAGTATTATAAATCAAATACCCTGACACTTAGTAAAATCCATAAAATTAAAACTAAAAATAAAAATAACAAAACACAAAACAATAAAAGATATACTAACTTCATAAGAAATAGTCTGAGCGGCAGAACGAATGCCCCCTAAAAGGGCATAATTAGAATTAGATGACCATCCGCATAGTAAAACACCATATACTCCTATACCTAAACAGCACATAAAAAATAAAATCCCAAAATTAAAATTATAGATATTAGACAAAAAGGGGTATAAAGATCATAAAAAAAATGATATAATTAATATAAAAATAGGTGAAATATAATAAATCAAAAAATTTGACTTCAGAGGATAATTCTGTTCCTTAAAAAATAACTTTAGCCCATCAGAAAAGGGCTGCAACAAACCTAAAAACCCGACCTTATTAGGCCCCTTACGCAACTGAATATAACCTAAAACCTTTCGTTCCAAAAGAGTAACAAAAGCAACTGATAATAAAATAAAAATTAAAATAAATAAATAATAAACTATAAACATTACTACCTGTAATTAAAATTACATAAATAAATTCTAAATTTAATGCACTAATCTGCCAAGATAGTAGTTAATGTAAATCACACAAACACAATAATTCATTGTTACACTTGGTCCTTTCGTACTAAAATGTATATAAATAATTATAGATAGAAACCAACCTGGCTCACGCCGGTCTGAACTCAGATCATGTAAAAAATTAAAGGTCGAACAGACCTAGTAATTAAGCTTCTGCACTCAAAACTTATTTTAATCCAACATCGAGGTCGCAATCTCTTTCATCAATAGGAACTCTCCGAAAAAATTACGCTGTTATCCCTAAGGTAAATTATTCTTTAAATCCTTAATAAAGGATCAATATAAATACTCATCAATAAAATTTTAATTTTAAGAGTTAATAAAATCTTCATGTCGCCCCAACAAAACTATTCCTATCAAGTTAATTTATAAATTAATTAAAATTAATTTGATAAAAACAGTAAATTTCTATAGGGTCTTCTCGTCCCATAAAAGCATTTAAGCCTTTTAACCTAAATGTTAAATTCATTCCCTTATATAAAGAAAGTATATTTCTCATTAAACCTTTCATACAAGCCCCCAATTAAGAGACAAATGATTATGCTACCTTTGCACAGTCAAAATACTGCGGCTATTTAATATAATCATTGAGCAGGCCTGACCTAATATTATATTCTCAATAGGACATGTTTTTGATAAACAGGTGGAAATAAAATTTGCCAAATTACTGTATATAAAATATAAAAATTACTAATTCTATCATTATTACCTTAAATAAAATATTAAATTAAAAATCCTGATAAAAAATTAAGGCTAACCTAAAATAAAAATAAATTTAAACATCATTATAACAAAATAAATTAATGGACATTATTAAACCTATAAAACTTAAATATACTCATAGTGCCTATAAAATCATTACAGAGCTTATCCCCCATAATATTAAATTATATTCCTAAAAATAAAATTTTAATCTAAAAAAAATAATTCTGAATTAAATTCAATTCTCAAGAAACCAGATATTTATAATTGAATAAAATATATTCCCTATCTCAACATTATCCATAGTTTTAAAACAACAAAAGTCATATTGAGATATCCCTTATAATTTCGGGAAAACTAATAATTAATTAACCTAAATTAATAAACCCTGATGCAAAAGGTACAAAAATAATTTCTACTTATAAATTTTTAAATATATAAACCTTCACAGTAAAATAAACTATCAATAATTAATAATAATTTTTATAAAATACTAACACAAAATTAAAGTTATTTCTATTAATAAAGTGACCAATAAAAAATTAATTAAATATTTTAAATTATCAAATTAATTTGAATTGCACAAATATTCAGTTAGTGTAAAAAACTGACTCCTCTCAGGTTAATTTGAATAATTCCAGGCCCACCTTCCGATAGGCCTACTTTGTTACGACTTATCTCATTTTAATATTAAACAACGAGAGCGACGGGCGATGTGTACTTAATATAGAGCAAATATCATAAATAAAATATAATATAAATTACATTCAAATCCTATTTCAATCCATAAATAAAATGTAGAAATCCATAATTTTAAATTAATGTAACCCATCTCAACCCTTAATAAAAGTGCACCTTGACCTGACATAAAACTAATTAAAGGAAAAGAAAATTTTAAACCTTGAAGAACATTCCTCAGACAGAGATATACAACTTAACAAATAAGGTAAAATTTATCGTGGATTATCAATTACAGGACAGGTTCCTCTGAAATGATATAATTACCGTCAAATTCTTTTAATTTAAAGTTCTTAACTAACAATTTTATAAGAATTTACAATTTCACACTCAAAATAATAGGGTATCTAATCCTAGTCTATAAATGAGTTTCATATTTTTCATAACCCACTGAAAAACTAACTTAATTAAATTTCACCTAAAATTAAATTAATTTAATCAATATTCATAATTTAAATAATACATTCACACTCGAATTAATTAACTATAATTAATTGTATAACCGCAGTTGCTGGCACAATTTTAACTAATTATAAATAAAAATAAATAATTCAAAATTCCTTAAATAAATAAAAATAAAAACTGCGAATAATATTAAAAATTAATCATTTAGATTAAAATAAAATCACACTAAAATTCACATGAAAATAACTATCTTATAATTAATTATTTTACCAGAATTAAATAAATTTTAATTTATAAAAAACCCCCTAGGGTACTTAATTATATATAGGTATATATATATACTCTCCCTTCTCCTCTCCTCTCTCTCCTCTAATATAACATAAATTAGATATATACTCTTAGTAAGTCTTACTTACTCATGTAAGTTATACTTACTTATGTACTGTTCCATATAGTTTACAGTTCCATATGTAAAATCCATATTAATAAGCCCTCTTTCCTGGCTCAGGAGGTCCTCGCTTTAAATATTTTAATGAGTAATTTACTAAATGGTAAATTATTCTTTAGTTAAATACACAACTTTAGTAGTCAATGACACTATACTTACCGGTAATTCACCTTACTATTAGTTAGATAATCCCATATCTATATCATTCCTATCCCCGACCATAGCCCGGCCCCCGTAGCCTATAACTCTTTTCCTAAATTTAATTATTCCAGAAACTGAAGCCCCCACTTCAATTGTATTTCTTAAATCTTCTATATTAACTTTAAAATCAATCAAATTATTCCAGAAACTGAAGCCCCCACTTCAATTATCTTTCTTAAATTTTAAATTAGCTTAAAAATCAATCAAATTATTCCAGAAACTGAAGCCCCCACTTCAATTATCTTTCTTAAATTTTAAATTAGCTTAAAAATCAATCAAATTATTCCAGAAACTGAAGCCCCCACTTCAAATTATCTTTCTTTAATTTTAATTAATTTAAAAATTAATCTTTACAGGCCCATTATATATATTGCACTGCTATCTTTATCTATAATAAATATTTTACAGCAACAATATAAAAACCCCTGATATTTAACTTTTTTAACTTTACAGGCCCATTATATATATTGCACTACTATCTTTATCTATAATAAATATTTTACAGCAACAATATAAAAACCCCTGATATTTAACTTTTTTAAAATTTAATTAATTTAAAAATTAATCTTTACAGGCCCATTATATATTGCACTACTATCTTTATCTATAATAAATATTTTACAGCAACAATATAAAAACCCCTGATATTTAACTTTTTTAAATTTTAATTAATTTAAAAATTAATCTTTACAGGCCCATTATATATTACCCTCATAATATGTATTAATAACATGATAATGACTATTCACTAATTACAAAACTGCCACATCAAGATGGGGGAGTATTATAAATACGATCCTAAATTTTTAATTTTTAAAATAATAGATTAACATCTATGTTAATTATATATATTACCCTCATAATATGTATTAATAACATGATAATGACTATTTAATAAATAATTATAGATTAACATCTATGTTAATTATATATATTACCCTCATAATATGTATTAATAACATGATAATGACTATTCACTAATTACAAAACTGCCACATCAAGATGGGGGAGTATTATAAATACGATCCTAAATTTTTAATTTTTAAATATATATCTATATTATCTAC